AACCCCCTTTCGTCCACTTAATATCATATCTCCCCTCAATGAATATTCGATTTCTATCCCATTATTCAATATGAAAAATAATAAAATAAAAAGGGCGAAAGGATTCCCGTTTCAGTTGATTTTATTCAACGATTAACCAAATGAAAATAGTAATATAATAAATAACAAATTGGATGAACTTAGATCAATCTAATAATGATATTTCTATGCAATGATTTGGACTAAACAATTTGTCCATTTCGATTGGATCCGGTGGAATAATAATAAAGAAGGGGGAAGAGGGAAAAGAGTTTACAAAAAACGGAAAATGGGTTGAGGGTAGGTATATGTAATTGAATGGCTATAAATAAGTTAACTCCTGTAGATGTTTTGATAATTGATTCTCGAATCCGATTGAATCTAAGATTAAGATGAATGGTTGGTTTACGTTATGGAAGAAAGACATGTATATGTGATATTAGATATTGACTGGTTATATATGAACTAAAGATATATTGCATTTGCCCTACTTCTATGAATTTAGATGGGGGTTGCAATAGAAGTCCTTCCTTTTCTGTCTCTTTGTGACTGTGAATTGAATTCTTCCATTTTTTTCTTAATTTCATCTGTTTATTCATTCAATTCACAGTTCGTAACCAAGAAATGGAAGAAAGGAGGTTGTATGGATTCACAAAGACTTTGTGGATAGAAACTAAAAAAGGGAGATTGAAGTAGTTCGGACGATTCAATAATACTATTATTTCAACTCGAAGTTCGTAGTTACTTCGACTAGATAAATCCTAGTGACAGAATAATTCAGTCATAATTCGTTGCTTGATTGTATCATTAACCATTTCTTTTTTTGGTACGAGGGAACTTATCATGAATCCACTGATTTCTGCCGCTTCCGTTATTGCTGCTGGATTGGCCGTAGGGCTTGCTTCTATTGGACCGGGGGTTGGTCAAGGAACTGCTGCGGGTCAAGCTGTAGAGGGTATCGCGAGACAGCCTGAAGCAGAGGGAAAAATACGAGGTACTCTATTGCTTAGTCTAGCTTTTATGGAAGCTTTAACAATTTATGGACTGGTTGTAGCATTAGCACTTTTGTTTGCGAATCCTTTTGTTTAATCTTAGTTAGAAATATGAAAAATACATATTTTATTGCCTTGTACTTGTCGTTTGTTTTTTCGAATTCTAGCAAGATTTCACCCCTACAATTACTTATTCATTGACAAAATAACCTACGGGAAGGGCTGATTTGCGGATGAAAAATTGGTATACCGACTCGCTTTCATCCTTCCCGCTCGGAGTCCAAGGGAAATTAAGTATTGCAACAGGGGGGTAGTTCACATAACTCGAATACTTTTTTAAATAGGAAAAAGTAAAATAAAAGAATAAATAAAAAAGAGGAGCGAAGTGATAAAAAAAGAACTCTATTCGATTTTTTAGTCTATCTATAAGAGGAGATCGTATGAAAAATGTAACCGATTCTTTCGTTTCTTTGGGCCACTGGCCATCCGCCGGGAGTCTCGGGTTTAATACCGATATTTTATCAACAAATCTAATAAATCTAAGTGTAGTGCTTGGTGTATTGATCTTTTTTGGAAAGGGAGTGTGTGCGAGTTGTTTATTTCAAGAATAGGCTGGATCCAACCAGCTGTACTTTTTTTCGTTATAACTAGGAAAGAAAAGAAAGGTGCATGATCTCGCGAATTACTTCGGAATAAATTAAGAAATTCTATGTAAGAACCATAGCATTTCGCGATTCATTGGTAAAACCTCCTTTGATTCTCTATCAACCAATAATGTAGGACCATTAACATGGTTAAAGCAAACTGTTTGAAGTTTAGATGCAGCATGGTACTCTTTCTACCACTATGTTAATATAGAGATGGTTCCAAATGAATATTTTATCGATAGAGAACACTCCTATCGATAAAATGATTTGAAGCACTTATTGTAAAAATGGGCATTTCGCCCCTTTTATCCAATGCTGAATCGACGACCTATGTGTTATGTATAAATAAAAAGCATTTTTTGAATTTGAAGAAAAGAAAAAAAAAAAACAAACAACTTTACTGACAATTACATATTTTTTTTGTCAGAAGAATCCTCTGAATATTTTGATCTGGCATTAGTTTTAGATATTTTTTTGAATATGAACAAAGAAGAGAGGATAGGCTCATCATTACATTTATAAAAAGATATGAGATTTTATTCTAAGTAATTGGGCGTGAGAGCCAAATGAATCGAAAGATTCATATTTGGTTCGGGAAGGGATTATGGAAGCTTTGAAATGAATGGAAAGATAATCTACTTTCATTAACCGATTTATTAGATAATCGAAAACAGAGGATCTTGAATACTATTCGAAATTCAGAAGAACTCCGTAGAGGGGCCATTGAACAGTTGGAAAAAGCCCGGGCTCGCTTACGGAAAGTAGAAATGGAAGCAGATCAGTTTCGAGTGAATGGATACTCTGAGATAGAGCGAGAAAAATTGAATTTAATTAATTCAACTT